TAGATAGGTCGCTAATATAGTTTCCTATCCATGATGCTGGTATTTACTGAAAAATTTTTACTAAAACTAAAATATGAGAAGAATCTGAATCTCTTGGATGTAATAAAAAAAAGAAGTGTATAAAAAAAAGTAAGATTTGGAATGTTTTGCTTATGTACAAAATAAAATAACAAACATTCTAATTGGATCAGTGGATCATTTTTCAGTCATTCATTGAATGATAAATCACTACAAGTGACGGAGATATACGATTTAAATAACGGAAGATCCAATATTTAAAAATGGTATCGAGAATGACTGGAAAAGTGGAAACAAGCCCAGATATAATTTGATCATTATGAGCAAATCCAAAATCTTTGTAGATAGAGCCAATCATTAGTTCCCAGCCGTGGGGTGAATGGAATCCTATACATAAATCGGTTAATAAAAGAATAGAAAAAGCTTTTATTGTGTCACTTAAGTTATATAGGAATTCTTGCACCCAAGAATTCAGAATAATAAGTTTTTCATTACTTAGAATAGAATAACCACTTAAAATAATGAAACAGATTATATTTGTCGAGAAGTGCAAAATCGTATGGATACGAACCTCATTGTACATCCTGATCAATTCGATCGTTTCTTGGCGGATTCCGATACGAAATTTTTGTAGATGTGTTTTCGGATATTCTTTTATCATTTCGTCCAAGAGCAAAAGTTCTTCTAATTCTAGGAATTTTTCTAGAATACTCTTTTCTTGGATATCATTGAAAAGGGTTTCGGATTTATTAGTATTCCACCAATTAATAACCCAAGATTCCAGACTTTTATTAAATGAAAAGGGGATCCACCCTAGCAAAAATACTAGAGATGTAAGATATAGAAGGGGAATGAATGCTTTTTTTTTTCCATTTTTCGTCTGTGAATTTTTAATGAACTCACCTCATTCGTCGATTCTATACGATCTAATATTTCTATCAAGCATAAATTATATTACAAGGTTTCGAACTTATTAATCTATTCCCTCTTTTTTATTTGTGAGTCACTGGTTAGCCCTTGAATTTAGAAAGACTACAGAAATAGCCTAAGAAAGAGTACACGAATGAGGAAAACAATATTGTTTTCGGATATCTCAATTGCTCAAATTCGAAGCAATTCCCTCTTTTCGACGAATGTCCAAAAGAGCCACTTCAAATTAGGATTTCGAAATAAAAGAATTGCTTTCTATCAAAATATTTGATATTTTGATAGAAAAAAACTGCGGACAAAAAAAGTTTCATTTTTTTTATATAATTGTCCGTATATAGTATATATATAATACATTTTCTTTGGTTCATCAGTATTGTGAAAAAATTTCAATTAGGTTGTGCTATCGAACAAAAGAGGACTCTTGGATTTTTTCCCTTCTGCTAAGAAAATGTTCATTCCTCAGTTGATTTCAAAATACTTCAATTGGTACACGCAAAAAATAGGCCAATTCCGCGGCTTTTTGTTCCATTTCTCGTGGAGTCAAATTTTCATCAGTACGAGTCAAAGGAATGGCCCCCTGACCTCTGATTTCCATATAAAGGACACGCCGAGCATAAATACCTTCTTTAACTTCTATTCTGATAGACTGAATATCGTTTATAAGGAATCGGAGGAAGATGCGCCGATTTTTTCCAGGAAATCCCCAACGAAAAATGCACACTATTCCTTCTTTTCTATCGAATCGATCATAACCACCCCCTACATTCCAAGAAATTGTGCACCACAAATAAGAACTAATAAATAAACCGGCGATCCCATAGAAAGACATCACGACCCCTTGTGGAAAAAAAATTATTTGCTGAGACGGAAATAAAGATATCAAATTTCTGTCAAGATAACTGGAAATTCCAACCAATAAAAACCCCAAAGAACCTAAAAAAAGTATAAAGGCCCAACAGAAATTACTTGTTTTTCGAGACCCCGTTAGAAGCTCTATCCATATATGTTCTGATCGAGAACTCATACTAAATTCAGTTGCATTTTATTGGAAGTAGGAGACTAGCCTAAATGAATTTGATCTTACTTTTTTCCGAAGTCACTTTCATCAACTCGCATTATTTTGATGTGAACCTTTAGGAGGAATTCATGAAATTCGTTAGACCTAAAATAATAGGAGCCCTTTCTTTCATATGATCCGCTATCTATACACATATAGATACATTGGCTTAGCTTTTATTCAGATATCTGTCCCAATCTCGACTTATTTTCAAATAAAATAGCTCATTTACTCATATATCCTATTTACGCTTGCCTAAGTTTCATTTATGTTAGTTCATTTATGTTTGAAGGAAGCCGCGTCTTATATGATATTATACTAAATAGATATTTGTGTTATAACCCAAGTCTTGAAAAATATATATGTATATGATATGTCGGAAATTAAATTTGCCCCATCAGATCTAAAAAATCTTGTTTTTTTGAACATGAAGAGATAAAGAAGCCATTGCAATTGCCGGGAATACTAAGCCTACTAAAGGCACAAAAATAGAGGGTAAGTTGTTGAGAATTGTCATAGAATGGGCACCTCGATTTAATATTTTTACCTGTTATTTATTGTTATAGTTATATTCATTTTTTTATTTATTATTTTTTTATTTATTATTGTTATATTATATTATATTGTTTTATTATTGTTATATTATATTGTTAAAAATATATCTTAAAATCATTATAATTCGTATATAATTTTAGTAAGTATATCTAAGTGAGTATATATGAGTATATATAATATAATAAAGCGCAAGGAGTGTAGAACTAACTAAATGAATTTATTCCTCTTTCTACATGAAATATATGTATGATAATCCATTTGTTTGTTATTCTTCTTTTATTATCTTTTTCTTGTTTTATAATTTTAATAAAGAATTTGAATTTTAATAAAGAATTTGAATTTTAATAAAGAATAAAGAATTTTTTCCACTTCTAAATTACCGAAAAACTCGTTCCAATTCGATGCAGCAAGAGGGATTCTTAGTAAAAAAATTAGTAAAAAAAAAGGGGGGATTCCGGGGGATTATAGAAATACGCAAGACTCCATATTTTCTATACAATACACATATTTTCTATACAATACATAGGTAAGAAAAGAACATGAAATTCGTTTTCTTTATTATTTACCTTGTCCAATTGAATTTCGCGGGAGAAAGAATTCGCTCTTTTATCTTGTTGATAGAGGTTTCCTAATTAGTAATCAGAACTATCGACAAAAAAAATTATTTGCATGATTCTTTCTACAATTGACTCTTATGTCACCAAAAAAAAATCCAAGGAATAGATTTTTCCTTGGATTCTGATAAACAATAAATAAATATTTGTTCTGTTCGCCAGAAAAAAAAATTAACTAATTTCATTAACTAATTTAATTAACTTAAGGCCCCCTTTCTTTATGATTCAAAGGAAAGAAAGCGTGGAGTTGAAATAACTCATTCAGAACACTTTTTAAAGGATTACGTGGTACGATTGGATCGAATAAGCCCTTATGGAATAAAAATTCGGCCGCTTGTGAACCTTCAGGTACTATTTTATTCAATGTTTGTTCAATTACTCTTTTACCTGCAAATGCAATGTAGGCGTTGGGTTCAGCAATAATGATATCCCCCAACATACCAAAACTAGCGGTCACCCCACCAGTCGTAGGAGATGTAAGGATTGATACATAAAATAACTTTTTATTCGATTGATAATGATATAAAGCGGAAGATATTTTAGCCATTTGCATCAAGCTCAAACTTCCTTCTTGCATGCGTGCTCCTCCGGAAGCACACACTAGAATAAGCGGTAAAAATTTATCGGTAGCATACTCGATCAAACGAGTGATTTTCTCGCCTACTACGGATCCCATACTACCCCCCATAAACTGAAAATCCATAACCCCAATTGCGACGGGAATGCCGTTTAGCTGACCTGTGCCTGTTTGAACAGCTTCGGTTAATCCTGTGTTTCTTTGATAAGAATCAATACGATCTTTATAAGGTTCCTCCTCCGAATGAAATTCAATGGGATCCAAAGATACCATGTCTTCATCCATAGGATCCCACGTTCCTGAATCAATCGAAAGTTCAATTCTATCTGAACTACTCATTTTCAAATGATATCCACATTGTTCACAAATATTCATTCTTGACTTCAAAAATTTCTTATAATTTAATCCATAACAAATTTCGCATTGAACCCACAAATGCCTGTATTTTTGAGTTACATCAAGATCATTAGAACTTTCTCTTATAATTAAATCGCTACCATTTGTACGAGTTTTTAAACGGGAATTCTCGTTTTCAGTACTATTTCCGCCTTCACCACAAATGTAACTATAAATGTAACTTTCACTGTAATTGTCACTACCACTTAAAATATAACTATCAATACAGATTTGAGAACGAAGATAAATGTCAATACAATTATTGATGTAACTATTCCAACTATATTTATTATCATACATATAATGATCATAGTAGGAGCCGTTACTCCTAGACCCATTATTCAGATAACTAAAATTCCAATAACTATAAAAAAAACTTTCTAATTCATTCAGAAAGGAATGATGATTGTCAATCTCAAAAACTTGATTTTCAATATCAAAATATATGGAATAACTGTTCCTATTATTATCCCTAACTAAAAAAGTATCATCATCATTGAAATTCCGAATATCCCTGACACCGACTAAACGATCAACATTACTGTCACTAGAACTGTCACTATTGCTCCAACTGTGGGTGTTTTTATTTGTATCATTTATAATCGGATCTTCGCTTACACTGGTATTTTCAAGAGGATCAAGACTATCCCTTGATTTACTTAACTTACATCTGTATTCTAACTCCCCGTTGGATACTATCGAACTGAACCACCATTTTTTCATAAAGCTTTCTTGCCGATATTTAATTTACATCAAAATAAATAGATGAATAGTCATTCTAAATCGATGAATAGTCATTCGATGAAAAATCATTTCAATATTTCATTTCCGCTCAGAATACGCATATCGATTC